GACAAAAAAAGTTCTTCTATCGAAGATATCGAAGAGGCCCGCGCTTCTTTTGTTGAAGTAAGTGCAAATGGTTTAATTGGCGATTTCCTAAGAATTGACTTAGTGAAATCCCATATTTGGTATACCAGAAAAAGGAATGATCCGTCCAGTTCAGGATTGATCTCGGATAATGAGTCACATCGGACCAACATTAATCCATTTTTTTCTATTTATTCCAAGGCAAAAATTCAGCAATCACTTAGCCAAAATCACGGGACTATTCTTATGTTGTTGAATAGAAGTAAGGAATGCCGATCTTTGATAATTTTGTCATCATCTAATTGTTTTCAAATGGGACCATTCAACGATGCAAAATTTAAATATTACAATGGGGTAAAAGAAAGAATTCATCAAATTAAAAGAGATCCTCAAATTCCAATTAAGAATTCGCTAGGCCCTTTAGGAATAGCCCTTCAAGTTCAAGTTGCAAATTTTTATTCATTTTACCGTTTAATAACTCATAATCAGATCTCGATAACTAAAAATTTGCAACTTGACAAGAAAACTTTTCAAGTATTTAAATATTATTTAATGGACGAAACCGAGAGAATTTATAAGCCCAATCTATGGGGTAACATTGTTTTAAATCCATTCCATTTGAATTGGCATTTTCTCCATCATAATTATCATCCTAATTGTTGTGAAAAAGCGTTTACAATAATTAGTCTTGGGCAATTTATTTGTGAAAATGTATGTATAGCTCAAACAAAAAATGGACTACACCTAAAATCGGGGCAAATTCTAATTGTTCAAATGGATTCTGTAGTAATAAGATCGGCTAATCTTTATTTGGCGACTCCTGGAGCAACTGTTCATGGCCATTATGGAGAAATCCTTTATGAAGGGGATATATTAATTACATTTATATATGAAAAATCGAGATCTGGTGATATAACACAGGGTCTTCCAAAAGTGGAACAAGTATTAGAAGTGCGTTCGATTGATTCAATATCGATGAACCTAGAAAAGAGAGTTGATGCGTGGAACGAGCATATAACAAGAGTTCTCGGCATTCCCTGGGGATTTTTGATTGGTGCTGAGCTAACTATAGTGCAAAGTCGTATTTCTTTGGTTAATAAAATTCAAAAGGTTTATCGATCCCAGGGAGTGCACATCCATAATAGACATATAGAGATTATTGTGCGTCAAATAACATCCAAAGTCTTGGTTTCAGAAGATGGAATGTCTAATGTTTTTTCACCCGGCGAACTAATTGGATTGTTACGAGCTGAACGAACGGGGCGTGTCTTGGAAGAGGCGATTTGTTACCGAGCTCTATTATTGGGAATAACAAAAACATCTCTGAATACTCAAAGTTTCATATCCGAAGCGAGTTTTCAAGAAACTGCTAGAGTTTTAGCAAAAGCCGCTCTCCGGGGTCGTATCGATTGGTTGAAAGGTCTGAAAGAGAATGTTGTTTTAGGGGGAATGATACCCGTTGGTACCGGATTCAAAAGAGTAAAGCACCGTTCAAGGCCAAGGCAACATAACAAGATTACCCTGGAAACAAAAAAAAAGAATGTATTCGAGGAAGAATTGAGAGATATTTTGTTCCACCATAGAGAATCTTTTGATTTTTTCATTTCAAAAAATTTATGTGATACAGCAGAACAATCATTTCTAGGATTTAATGATTCTTAAGAGCGGATTTATCCCTTTAAACGCAGTCATTTGATTTGGTAATAAAATATAATAAAGAAAATAATAAATAGAAAAAAAGGCCCGATCATGTATCAACGGCCAATCTTCGGTAGAAGAGAAGGTTCCATCGGAACAGTTATTTATTTCTATTTCAGGATACCAGATCCCTTAAAAAAAAAGTGTGGGGCTAAATGAAAAAAAAATATTGGAACATAACTTTGGAAGAGATGATGGAAGCAGGAGTTCATTTTGGCCATGGTACTAGGAAATGGAATCCTAGAATGGCACCTTATATATCCTCAAAGCGTAAGGGTATTCATATTACAAATCTTACTAGAACTGCTCGTTTTTTATCAGAAACTTGTGATTTAGTTTTTGATGCAGCAAGTAGGGGAAAACAATTCTTAATTGTTGGTACAAAAAAAAAAGCAGCTGATTCAGTAGCGCGAGCTGCAATAAGAGCTCGGTGTCATTATGTTAATAAAAAATGGCTCGGTGGTATGTTAACGAATTGGTATACTACAGAAACGAGACTTCATAAATTCAGAGACTTGAGAACAGACCAAAAGACGGGGAGACTCAACTGTCTTTCAAAAAGGGATGCCGCTATGTTGAAGAGACAATTATCTCACTTGGAAACATATCTGGGCGGCATTAAATATATGACGGGGTTACCCGATATTGTAATAATTGTTGATCAGCAAGAAGAATATACGGCTTTTCGAGAATGTATCACTTTGGGAATTCCAACGATTTGTTTAATCGATACAAATTGTGACCCAGATCTCGCAGATATCTCGATTCCAGCTAATGATGATGCTATAGCTTCAATCCGATTAATTCTTAACAAATTAGTATTTGCAGTTTGTGAGGGTCGTTCTAGCTATATACGAAATTATTGATTAATAATAAGATAAAAAAAAAAAAAATCAAATATTTGGTTGGTAGAAGTCATAGATTTATGGAATCGGTTACTATACTATCGCGCAAAAAAAAAAAAGAGAAAAAACCGGAAATATTATGTGAGTAGTCGGTATTCAAAATCTAAAATGTAGACAAGTCAAGTAGACAAGTAAAAAAGAAGATGGTTGAATCAAAATAATTCCTTTTCAAGTTCTATTTCTTTTAGAGGGCGGGGCAATATGAATGTTCTATTATGTTCCATCAACACATTAAAAAGATTATACGATATATCGGCTGTGGAAGTAGGTCAACATTTCTATTGGCAAATAGGAGGTTTCCAAGTGCATGCCCAAGTACTTATTACTTCTTGGGTTGTGATTGCTATCTTATTAGTTTCAGCCATTCTAGTTGTTCGAAATCCGCAAACCATTCCCACTTTTGGTCAGAATTTTTTTGAATATGTCCTTGAATTTATGCGAGATGTGAGCAGAACTCAGATTGGAGAAGAATACGGTCCGTGGGTTCCCTTTATTGGAACTATGTTTCTATTTATTTTTGTTTCTAATTGGTCAGGGGCTCTTTTGCCTTGGAAAATCATACAGTTACCTCATGGGGAGTTGGCTGCACCCACAAATGATATAAATACTACCGTCGCATTAGCTTTACTTACGTCGGTAGCATATTTCTATGCGGGTCTTTCAAAAAAAGGATTAGCTTATTTTGGTAAATACATCCAACCAACTCCAATCCTTTTACCAATTAACATCTTAGAAGATTTCACAAAACCCTTATCACTTAGTTTTCGACTTTTCGGAAATATATTAGCTGATGAATTAGTAGTTGTTGTTCTTGTTTCTTTAGTACCTTTAGTAGTTCCTATACCTGTCATGTTCCTTGGATTATTTACAAGTGGTATTCAAGCTCTTATTTTTGCTACTTTAGCTGCGGCTTATATAGGTGAATCCATGGAAGGTCATCATTGACTAGTTTTCAAAAGAATCTTTTTTCAGTTTAGCCTGTTGCAATGTATGTGCGGCTCAAGATAATCTACTTAGGGAACATAAATATAAATATCATAAATAAATATATATAAATAAATATATATATAAATATATATAAATAAATATATAAATATATATATAATATATAAAATAAATAAAAAGATATTTATAAATTATTTATGAATTATAATTATAATAATTATAAAGAATTCTAAAAAAAAATTAAAATGATAATAAAAATTATAATGATAAAAAGAGTTATCAAAAAAATAGAGTAGGAGTGCGGGGAGTCGAACTAGGTGTATAGAATTTAATCGCTATAAAACAACTCTTTTTTTTTTTTTAGGAGTTTAAAAGGATTGGATTATTCTCGAATCCGATTGAATCTAAAATACGAATAATTGGTTTACGGTATGGAAGAAACACATGTATATGTGATATTAGATATAAACTAGTTATATATCAACTAACTATATATCCAAAGTATATAAATTTTCCCTGCTACTGTAAATTTAGATAGGCATTCAAAAAACGAAGCCCTTCCATTTCATCTGTAAGCGGGAATTGAATATGGAATGACCAAAGAAAATGAAATCAAGAACAAGAAAAAGAATGAGGAATTCAAAGAATGATTTAAGGTAAGATAAGAACACAAGTTGTATGGATTCACAAAAACTGCGTAGACAGAAAAAAAGAAATATCGAAGTTGTTCGGATAGTTCAATAAATATTATTACTTCAATTCGGAATTCTTAATCACTTCGACTGAATAAATCTTAGTAGTTGAATAATTAAGTCATAATTTGTTGGTTGATTGTATCATTAACTATTTTTCTTTTCTTTATTTTGGGTGCGAGGAACTTATCATGAATCCACTGATTTCTGCCGCTTCCGTTATTGCTGCTGGGTTGGCCGTTGGGCTTGCTTCTATTGGACCTGGGGTTGGTCAAGGCACTGCTGCAGGACAAGCTGTAGAAGGGATTGCGCGACAACCTGAGGCAGAGGGAAAAATACGGGGTACCTTGTTGCTTAGTCTGGCTTTTATGGAAGCTTTAACAATTTATGGGTTGGTTGTAGCATTAGCGCTTTTATTTGCGAATCCTTTTGTTTAATTGTTTAATCCTAAAAAAAAGAAATAGAAAAAATAAATATTCTTTTTTCCGTGGACTTGCTTTGCTACTCTTGCTTTTTCAAATTATATTAAGATTTCACTCCTACAATTATTTATTCGTTCGGACAAGAATACAGGGGAAGGACTGATTTAAGGGTGAGGAATTAACATACTGATTCGCCCCCTTCCTTCCCTTTATTTAGTCCAATGAACCCCCCCCCTTTTTTTTTTTTGAATTTCTAAAGTTTTTAGAAAGTGTTGAAAACAACTAGAGATTTTGCAATTGACATAAGAATAAGAACTGGTATCTAATTCTAATAAGTCTCATTCTTATGTAGGGGGAATCCTCCAATTGACCGACCGATTTAAATTAAGAAAATTAAGAATATATATATATTATTGCTAATATATATTTAAATAATAATTAATAATTAATAAAGATGAATATTAATAAAGAATAATTAAACTAAATAATTTAAATAATTAAACTAATAGCTAATATGAATTAATAGTAAGGAATGGGAACCTTATTTTATATCTTCTATAATTCTATCTATATATATATTCTATCTATATAGAATATATATATCTTATTTTATCTAATAATATATAAAATAATCTATATCATATAATCTATAATAATATATATAATAATATATATCATATAATCTATAATAATATATATCATATAATCTAAATAATAATCTAAATAATAATATATATAAATATATATATTATATAAATATATATATAATAATATCTATATAGAAAAATAGATAGGATATTGAATAAAAACTCAGAAAAAAAAATCTAAAAAAAAATGGGAATCGTAGAAAAATAATTAGTCTATCCATAAGAGGAGATGAGATCATATGAAAAATATAACCGATTCTTTCCTTTGCTTGGGTTACTGGCCATCTGCCGGAAGTTTCGGGTTTAATACCGATATTTTAGCAACAAATCCAATAAATCTAAGTGTAGTGCTCAGTGTATTGGTTTTTTTTGGAAAGGGAGTGTGTGCGAGTTGTTTATTTCAAGAAGGGGTTGGATTCAACCAACTGCACTTTTTTTTCGTTATAACTAGAAAAAGGTGCATGATCCCGCGAATTACTTCTGAATAAATTAAGAAATAATATTTAAGAACCATAGCATTTCGTGATTCATTGGTAAGCCCACTTTGATTCTCTATCAACCAATAATTTTGGACCATTACCATGGTTAAAGCTAAGCAGTTTGAAGTCTAGACGCAATGTAGTGCTCTTTCTACCACTATGTTAATACAGAGAAATGGTTTCAAAAAAAACAAATCGTTGAAATTTTTTTTTTTCGATATAAAACACTCATGTCGATAAAATAGTTTGAATCCTCTTTTTTTTGGTGAAAAATTGGAAAAATGTTAAATTCATCCCCCCTTTTTTATACAATGCGGAATCGATGACCTATGTTTAAATTAATAAGAATTCTTTGGATTTGAAGAAAAAAAAAACAACTTTGCTGACAATTCTTTGTTTGGTCAGAAGAGTCCTCCGAATATTGTGGTTTTGTATTAGTAATCAATTTCCATACTTTATTGAAATGGAATATAAATAGAGAAGGGAGGATAGGCTCATTACAAAAAAAGATAGGGAGATTTTCCATTAAGTTAAGTAATTGAGTGTGAGAGCCAAATGAATCAAAAGATTCATGTTTGGTTCGGGAAGAGATCATAGACGTTTTGAAATGAATGGAAAGAGAATCTACTTTCATTAAGTGATTTATTAGATAATCGAAAACAGAGAATCTTGAAGACTATTCGAAATTCAGAAGAACTACGGGAAGGGGCCATTGAACAGCTGGAAAAAGCCCAGGCCCGCTTAAGGAAAGTCGAAACAGAAGCAGATCGGTTTCGAGTGAATGGCTATTCTGAGATAGAACGAGAAAAATTAAATTTAATTAATTCCATTTATACGACTTTGAAACAATTCGAAAATTACAAAAATGAAACCATTCATTTTGAACAACAAAGGGCGATTAATCAAGTCCGACAACGGGTTTTCCAACAAGCTTTACAGGGAGCTTTAGGAACTCTGAATAGTTGCTTGAATAACGAGTTACATTTACGTACCATAAGTGCTAATATTGACATGTTTGGGGCGATGAAAGAAATAAAATAATAAAATAAAAGATTAGTCCTTCTACTATAGTATAGAGTTTAGGGATTATTTTATTCTTATAAAAAGAATTAAATTAAGAAATACTCATGGTAACCATTCGTGCAAATGAAATTAGTAAAATTATCCGTGAACGTATTGAGCAATATAATACCGAAATAAAGATTGTAAATACTGGTACCGTACTTCAAGTAGGTGACGGCATTGCTCGTATTTATGGCCTTGATGAAGTAATGGCGGGTGAATTAGTGGAATTTGAAGAGGGTACTATAGGCATTGCTTTGAATTTGGAATCCAATAATGTTGGTGTTGTATTAATGGGTGATGGTTTGCTGATACAAGAGGGAAGTTCCGTAAAAGCAACAGGAAGAATTGCTCAGATACCAGTAAGTGAGGCTTTTTTGGGTCGTGTTATAAATGCCCTGGCTAAACCTATTGACGGTCGAGGCGAAATCTCAGCTTCAGAATCTCGATTAATCGAATCTCCTGCTCCCGGTATTATTTCGAGACGTTCCGTATATGAGCCTCTTCAAACAGGACTTATTGCTATTGATTCGATGATCCCTATAGGGCGTGGTCAGCGAGAATTAATTATTGGGGACAGACAAACGGGTAAAACAGCAGTAGCCACGGATACGATTCTCAATCAACAAGGA